AAATAAAGTAGAAATTCCGGTCATGATAAATGTGACCCAGAATTATATGAAAAATAATTTTGAGGTTCTGCCATCTGTATGGTGGAATTAAAATTTTATAATAAAAATTCGGGAAAGATTATTATAATGGGTGAAATCGACCATTAAAAAATGTGACCCAGAATTATATGGAAATAATTTTGAGGGAAAATATTAGTTAAGTGGTTATAATGCGATTTCGGGTCATTTGGGTACTATGAAAACGCCGCAGTATCTCGTTTTTTTGAAATATGAAAAAATAAAATTTGAAAATGCGTTTTCTGCGGAAATTTCATTATGAAAAATTATTGAAGATTTCCAGTCAAGGAAAAAATATGTCTAACAAGCATGAAGGAATGTATCCCATGGGGGAATATGCCAGGTTAAGCAGATAGCTCCACCCGGACTAGATGTCGACGCCCCGGTGAGGGGAACGGTAACGGGCAAGTGGGTGCCAGGTGAAAGGAGAGATAAAAAAGACCAACCAGGGGTGGAACAGGCATACGTGATCAGAACATGAGGGGATATGTACCACTATAAAGGGTGCGACCAAAGGCCTTGGAAAGAGCAAGTAAGGCGGGGTGGTTCCGGACCATTGAGATGACCTTGAAGGTGTAACCAGCGGCCTTGGAAAGAGCATAGACGGGAGGAGTTACAATATATGGACGTGAGAAGCGGGACTGCCATGCCTGCAATGGAAGGATAGAGGGTTTCTCGGGCTGGGCTAAATCATGGGACACCACTTGGAGCGGGATAGTCATGGTTACTAATAATAGATAGACGAAGATAACATGGAAATTTAGGGTAATGAGGAAGGACAATCGATGTAATTGACCGGGAATTGCATAATATTAATTATTATAGGATTCTGGCTTATTAGGCGTGAGGCAAATCATTAATGTATGATTATACATAGTGAAATAAAGGATAATAATTAAGGATTACATTATGGGCGAATCCGGGGCAAAACCGTGGGGGGGGGGAAGGGGGGGGTCTAGAGGACTATTTTTGCCAAAGAGTAGTTTAAGTCTAAAATGCCGGCTTTGGGGGTCGGAGATAGGTGTTCTCTCTTTGAATGCTCTAGGGGTGAACCCGTCTTTGGTTTACAAGAACAACGCTTTAATTAAGCTACTGGAGCATGTTTGGGGGAATGAGATTTTATTTTCAAGTCAGCCGATTAATGGGTTTATAATGAAGAATGAGAAGTATAAGATTGAGGTTGCTTGGCTAATTAATGTGAATGGGGGCTCTACTGGTTTGGTCGCTGCTCATGTAATTGTGATGAATGTGGTGATTATGGTTCAGAATGTTAATTGTATGATAGGTCGAAAGGTTATGGGTCGTAGGTATGATGTGTGGGTGAATGGGGTTGTGGTTAGGATGGCTACGGATAGTACTAGGGCTATTGTTCCTCCTAATTTGTTTGGAATAGATCGAAGGATTCCGTAGGCGAATAGGAAGTACCACTCCGGTTTAATGTGTTGTGGGGTTACTATGGGGTTGGCTTTTGAGAAGTTTTCTGGGTCATTAAAGATGTTTGGAGTGAATGATATGATGGTGAATAGTAATGTGATTATGATAGTCATTATTAGTATGTCTTTATGAGAGTGATATGGGTGGAATGGGATTTTGTCAATGTCCGAGTTTGTTCCTAGGGGGTTGCTAGAACCTTCTGTGTGGAGGAGTATGATGTGGATTGATGATAGAGAGATGATGATGAATGGTAGGATAAAGTGGAGGGCGAAGAATCGGGTTAATGTGGGATCATTAATTGAGAATCCGCCTCAGAGTCATGTGGTTAGTGTTAGTCCAAAGTAGGGTACGGCTGTTAATAGGTTTGTAATTACTGTGGCAGCTCAGAATGATATTTGTCCTCAGGGAAGGACGTATCCGAAAAAGGCTGTTGCTATTAGAATGATTAGGAGGGAGGTTCCTGATATTCATACGTTTTTATTTATGTAGGATCCGTAGTAAAGTCCACGTGCGATGTGGATGTAGATACAGATGAAAAACATGGATGCGCCGATGGCGTGAAGGTTTTGTATGATTCATCCGTGTGGGACGTCACGTATGATGTGAATAATGGATGAAAAGGCTAGGTTGATATTAGCTGTATAGTGGATGGCTAGGAAGAAGCCGGTTGTGATTTGTAGGGCAGAGCAGGCTAGTAGTATGGATCCGAAGTTTCATCAGGTTGAGATATTAGATCCTACTGGAATTAGATTGGATATAAGTAATAAGTGTTGGTTGGACATGTTTTTGTAGTTGATTAACAACAGTGGTTTTTCGGGCCGCAGGTCTCTGTAGAGCAATAACAATGGTTATAATAAATTATATTTTTGGGTTTATTGTTGTGTTTTTAGTTTTGGGTGCTGTTGTTCTTAGTGGGGTTTCTGTACCTTATCAGGGGGTGGTTGTTTTGATAGGGGTTTCTTTTTTTTGTTGTGTGTTTATGGCTGTTATTGGTCGTACGTTTGCGGCTTTAATGGTGTATATTGTGTACTTGGGGGGGTTGGTGGTGGTTTTTGGATATTGTGTGAGTGTAGAGAAAGATAATGTCGATGTTTTTAAGGTAGGTGTGGTTAAATATTTTGTTATTTTTGTGGTTTTGGCTGTTTTATGGGGTTTACTGGAGGTTATGGTGGGGGGGTTTTTAGTTTATTCTGATTGGGGGGGTTTGGTTTGCATGGAGGTTAATGGTGGCAGTGTTTTGTATTTTAAGGGCGGGGTGGGTTTGATTGTGTGTTCTTGGGGGTTATTGGTAGTATTGTTTTCTATTTTAGTTATTTTAAGTTGATCCCGGCTTGGTGGTTTACGGCCTTTTAGGGGTTAGGGAGAGGAGGGTGATTGTTATGGTAATGGTGAATGTAGTTATGTAGTTTTTAATTATATTTTTTTGTTGTGTTGTAAGATGGATTGTGGGGGTAATTGTGTTAGATAAGCCCTTAGGGCCTCAGTTTTCTAGGGTTCAAAGGTCCATTAATTCGGTAGAGAGTTGTTGGCTAGCTTTGAGGGTTTTTATTGTAATTTCTCGGTGTGGGATGTTGAAGAAGGCAAGTTGGTTAAAGAAAAGGCTTTGTTTGTTGGGTTTTTGTGGGCTTATTAGGCGTGAGGTGTGTCATAGATCTTTAGATAGGAGGATCCCGGCTGTAGTGGCAATTAGTGCTATTAGTTTAATTGTTTTAGGCATGGTAGTTGTGGTTGTGGTTTGTAGGGTTGAGATTTTTGTTATAGTGCCAATTATGATGGATGCTAATGTAAGTCGGGAGAGGGGGTTAGTAATAGTTTTAGTTTCTTTGTGGGGGTTGTGATGGAACCGTGGGTGTTCTGTTATTGTGATTATTATGATTTTTATGCTATAGCAGGCAGATAAGATAGTTGCTATGATTGTGGTTGTGATAGCCCATGAGTTGGTGTGTGAATTAGTGAGTGTTTCGATGATTGTGTCTTTTGAGTAGAAGCCCGATAGGAATGGGACTCCTATTAGTGAGAAGCTGGCAATTGTTAGGAATGAGGAGGTTATTGGTATTGTTTTTAGGAGTCCGCCTATTATTCGGATGTCTTGTTCGCCGTTTAGATTGTGAATGAATGACCCTGAGCACAGGAATAGGAGAGCTTTAAAGAAGGAATGGGTGATTATATGTAGGAAGGCTAGTGAGGGTTGATTTATACCTACTATGGTTATTATTAGGCCAAGTTGGCTTGTGGTGGATAATGCGATGATTTTTTTGATGTCTAGGTTAGTTGTTGCAGCAGCAGCTGCGAATATTGTTGTTGTTGCTCCTAGCATTAAGCAAAGGGTTATTATATTTTTGTTATTGTTTATGACTGGGTGTAGACGGATTAATAGGAAGACTCCGGCTACGACTATAGTGCTAGAGTGAAGAAGAGCTGATACTGGTGTGGGGCCCTCTATGGCTGAGGGGAGTCAAGGGTGGAGGCTGAATTGTGCTGATTTTCCGGTTGCCGCTGCTAGTAGGCCTAGAAGGGGTACAATATTGGTTGTTTCATGTTGAATTAAGAGTTCTTGTATATTGATGGATGAGGATGAGAGTAGTCAGGCAGTGGTTATGATGAGTCCAATATCTCCAATGCGATTGTAGATAATAGCTTGAAGGGCGGCTGTGTTGGCATTTTGGCGTCCGTGTCATCATCCGATGAGAAGAAAGGATATGATTCCTACTCCTTCTCATCCAATGAATAATTGATATATGTTATTTGCTGTAATGATTATTAGTATTGTAATTAAGAATATTAGTAGGAATTTGATGAATTTATTGTTGTTAGGATCTGAGGCTATGTATCATATAGAGAATTCTAGGATTGATCATGTGATGAATAAGGCGATTGGGGTGAAGATTAGAGATAGTGTGTCTAGGTTAATAGAGATGTAAATGTTTTCAGTTGGTGTGATAATTAGGGGCGAGAGTGTGAGTGTGAGTTCACTATTGTTTATTAATGGGTTGATTGGAATTAGGCTGATTAAGAAGAGAATTAGTAGGTTATTTTTAGTATTTTTGTGGGGTTGGGTGGTTGAGATGATTAGTGATAGGATAATGGATAGGATAATTGTTGGGGTGCTAAGGTTCATTTCTACTACTTGGATTTGCACCAAGGGTTTTGGTGCCTAAGACCAGTGGAATACTACTATCCTTTAGTAGAGGGGGCTGGTGGTTAGTTCCAGATTAAAGAGTTAGCAAATCTTATTCGCCCTCGGTGCGTGAGGGTGTACCTATTGTCAGGGTCACAGCTTGATATTTTTTTTAAATTACACGCACTTAGATGATTAGTTCTGGTTTTAGTGAGACTAGTATGAGGGGTATGATGTGGAGAACTATTAGGAGGTGTTCTCGTGAGTGTGTGGGGTGGGTTATTGAATTTAATATGGGTGTTCCTATTTGTGTTGATAGAAATATGTGTAGGGAGTATGTGGTTGTGATTAATATAGAGATTCCAAATAGGATGATTGTTATTGGGCATCAGTTGAATAGTGATGTTGCAATTAGGAGTTCTCCTGTGAAGTTGATGCTGGGTGGGGTTGCAATATTTATTAGGTTGGTTAATAGTCATCAGGATGTGAGTATGGGAAGGATGTTGTGGAAGCCTCGTGTGAGGATTATGATTCGGGTTTTAGTTCGTTCGTAGGTCGTGTTAGCTAGACAGAAAAGTGCTGAGGAAGAAAAGCCGTGGGCGATTATTAGGGCTATAGCTCCTGATAAGCTTCATTGTGTTTGGATTATGATTGCAGCGATTACAAGGCCTATGTGGCTAATGGATGAGTAGGCGATGAGGGATTTTAGATCTGTTTGTTGTAGGCATGTAAGATTTGCAAGTGTTGCCCCTCATAGGGATAGTACGATAAATGGTAAGAATAGGTCTGTTTTTATTGTAGGTATAATTTGTATTATTCGGATGATTCCGTACCCCCCTAGTTTTAATAGGATTGCGGCTAGTACTATGGAGCCTGCAATTGGGGCTTCTACATGGGCTTTTGGTAGTCATAGGTGGAGGCCATAGATGGGTATTTTTGCCAAAAAAGCCCCCAGACAGGCTACTCATAGTAGTAACTCTGTCTCGGGGCTGGTAAGTTGGGTGATTTGTATGAAGGGGGAGGGGGTTTTTGTTGCGTTATTGAGGTATAGGATTGATATAAGGAGGGGTATTGAGGTTGTTAGTGTGTATAGTATAAAGTATGTTCCTGCAGTTAGGCGTTCAGTTTGTTGCCCCCATCGTGTGATGATGATTAGGGTGGGGATGAGGGTTGCTTCAAATATAATGTACATTAGTGTAAGGTTTGAGGCTATGAATGTGAGCGAGATAAATAGTTGTAGGCTAGAGAGTATTGATAGGAATGTACGTTGTCGTTGTATGGGTTCTTTAGTTATGGTGTATTGGCTGGCTAAGATTATTAGGGGAAGGAGTCAATATGAGAGTAGTAGGAGGGGGGCGGATGTTGAGTCAAGGTGGAGGTGTGTGTTGGATGAGGGTTCTAGAAAGGTTAGGCTAATTAGGGCAATTATGAATGAGTAGGAGGTTATTGTAGTGTAGAGGATTTTAGGTTTTAATAGTATTGCGGTTGGGGTTAGTATTATAATTATAAGAGTTATTTTTAGCATTATAAAAGATTTAAGTTTTTTAGGAAGTCACTCCCGTGGGTTCGTGTGATTGCAACTACTAAGCTTAGGCCGACAGCTGCGCTACAAACTGAGATAGTTAGGAGAATGATGGGTATTGGGGTTTGTGAGAGGGCTAGTGTAGTTGAAGTGAAAATTACTAGTATTGTAAATACGATAAGTATTATAGTTTCAATACATATTAAGGCTAGTATAAGATGTTTGTGTTGTAGTGATAAGGCGATAATGATAATTGTAAAAGTGGCATATAGGGCAGTTTTGATTATTTCCATTATTGTGGCTTAAAATATAAGTTCTTTTGAGTCGAAATCAAATGTCTATTAGACTACCGCAATACTCTGTTCATTCTAGTCCTCCTTGCAGTCACTCATATAATAGGCCTAGGGTGAGGATGGTTAACAGTGTTGTGATTAGTGCAGTAGATGTGTTTGGGGGATTGGTGTTGATGCTTCATGGGATTGGGAGTAGTAGAACGATTTCTAAGTCGAATAGAATAAAGAGGATTGCAATAAGGAAGAATTGGATGGAGATTGGGGTTCGGGCGTTTCCGAGGGGATCAAAGCCGCACTCATAGGGTGAAAGTTTGTTGATATCAGGTTTTTTAATAATATTGGTGTTAATTAAGTATAGTGTGGTTGATGTGATTATAGCTACGATAATTAGGGTGGAAAGGTGGATTATCTCTTCCCGAGAGGGGCCTCATGCTTGGAAGGCATTTGTACTGATATACTAAAGAAATACGACCCTCATCAGTAGACTGAGATATATAGGAATAGTCATACGATGTCGACGAAGTGTCAGTATCAAATGGCTGCTTCATATCCGAAGTGGTGGGTGATTGTGAAGTGGTTTTTGGTTAGGCGTATTATGCAGATTGTTAGGAAGGTAGTTCCGATGATTACGTGGAGGCCGTGAAATCCTGTGGCTACAAAGAATAGTGAGCCGTATACGCTGTCTGAGATAGTAAATGGGGTTTCTATATATTCTGATGCTTGTAGGGCTGTGAAGTAGACTCCTAGGGTGATGGTGAGTAAGAGGGCATAGGTAGCTTCTTTTTTATTTCCATTTATTAGTGCATGGTGTGATCATGTAATAGTTGCTCCTGATGAGAGGAGGACTGCAGTATTTAGTAGGGGTACTTCTATTGGATTAAGGGGGGTAATTCCTGTTGGGGGTCACTCTGCCCCTAATTCTGGAGTTGGGACCAGGCTTACGTGATAGAGTGCTCAGAAAAAGCCTAGGAAGAAAAAGACTTCTGATGTGATGAACAGGATTATGCCGTATCGTATATTTTTTTGTACGCCTTTTGTATGGTGTCCTTGATAGGTGCTTTCTCGGATGACATCTCGTCATCATTGGAATATGGTTAATAATAGGGTCAATAGGCCAATTTTAAGTACGGTTGTAGAGTTGGTGTGAAATCAAATTGCTAATCCTGAGGCCAGGAGAAGGGATCCTATTGCTCCTGTTAGGGGTCAAGGGCTGGGGTCTACTAGATGGTATTGGTGGAGCTGGTGAGTCATTATGTGTTTTCTTGTAGGTAGAGGATGACTAAAAGTACGAAAACATAGGCTTGGATGCAGGCTACTGCTACTTCTAATAGAGTGAGTATGAGGAGAAGTAATCCTGTTAGGGCCCCCATGGGATACATTCCTTCAATAAAGTTAAGTGTGGTTGAGCTGATTATAGTCATTAGGAGATGGCCTGCCGTGATGTTGGCTGTAAGTCGAACCCCTAGTGCTAGGGGTCGTATAAATAGGCTGATTGTTTCGATAATGATTATGAACGGGATTAGGGGGGTCGGTGCCCCTTCTGGTAGTATGTGGGCTAGTGTGGTCGATGGTTTTTCTGTTAGTCCTGTGATGATTGTGGCTATCCAAAGGGGGATAGCTATGGCCATGTTTATTGATAGTTGTGAGGTTGGTGTAAAAGTATATGGGAGAAGTCCAAGGAGGTTAGATATAAGGATAGTGATTAATAGACTGGTTAATATTCGGCACCATTTTTGTCCGTTTATGGTAAGTTGGTTAGTCATGTATAATATGATAGTTTTTAGGAGAAAAGCAAGTGCGGTTGATATGCGGTTTCCTAGGAGTTTTGGTTTATGGTGGATTATGAAGATTGGTATAAGCATTGAGATGAGGGCGGTTGGAATAATTAGAAGTTCTGGGCTTATGAATTGTTCGAATAGATTTATAGTCATGGTAGTGTAAATATCGGCTTATTAGGCGTGAGGCAAATCATTGGGTTTGTAAGTGATAGACTTTTGACTTTTTGTATTATTAGATGGAGTGAAAGTCAGGTTCATGAAAAAATTAAGAGAATATGGATTGTGTCAAGTTGTGGCATGTCACTAAGGAAAATAGTATTTCTTCTTCAACTTAAAAGGCTGACGCTAAGGTATAAGCTTCTTAGTGATTGTTCTGAGGTCAGTCATTGTTCGAAGTGGTGGAGTGGGGTTGCTTCTACGGCGATGGGCATAAAGCTGTGGTTTGCTCCGCAAATCTCTGAGCATTGGCCAAAGAATACTCCAACCCGTGAGGTGGCTAAGGGGAGTTGGTTAAGTCGTCCTGGGACAGCGTCAACTTTTACCCCAAGTGAGGGGATTGTTCATGAGTGGAGGACATCTTCTGCTGATACTACAATGCGGGTTTGTAATCCTGCTGGTATGACTATACGGTGATCTACTTCTAGTAGTCGTGGTGAGCCGTTTTGAATGTCTTTTGTTTGAATTATGTATGAGTCAAATGAGATTTGGGTTTCGTCTGAGTATTCATAGTTTCAGTATCATTGGTGTCCGGTGGCTTTGATGGTTAGGTAGGGGTTAAATACTTCTTCTATGAGGTATAAGGATCGAACTGATGGGAGAGCTGTTAAGATTAAGATTATAATTGGTGCAGCTGTCCAGGCAGCTTCTAGTTGTTCTACTTCTTCTGTTGGGTCGTTGTGGGTTAGGGCTGTTGAAGTTGCTGTTAGTGTAAATATTGTGATTACTATGGTTATTAGGCATGTTAGTAGAAGAACATGGTCATGTAGGAAGATTACTTCTTCTATGGTGGGTCCTGAGGCTTCTTGTAGGGATAGTTGTCCTGCATGTGGCATTGAGGACCACAGAGGCTGTGATTTGGCCTCGACAAAGCCATGTAATGTGTTTACTAGGTTCTCGGGAAAAAAGCATAAAATGCGGTTAACTTGAAATTAACAGGTGGCAGAGTATCTGTCTTTTCTCGGGTCAGGGTCATTCTATGTAGGAGATAAGGTTTCGAATAGAGGAAAAGGTGTTGTTAAGTATGAATGTGGGTTCTGTGTGAGTGTGGTAAGGTGGGGGTGAGCCAAAGAATCATTCTACGTGGGTTTTTTTTCCTAGGGGTGTTTGAATTGTTCGTTTACGTGCTAGTGCTTCTCATACAATAAAGAGGGATATAAGGACTGCTATTATGGAGATGATGGATCCAATAGAGGACATAGTATTTCATAGGGTGAATGCATCTGGGAAATCAGAGTATCGTCGTGGTATGCCAGACAGGCCTAGAAAGTGTTGTGGGAAGAATGTTATGTTAACACCTGTGAATATGACTCAGAATTGGGTTTTGGTTAGGGTTTGATTGAGAGTAAAGCCTGTGAATAGTGGAAATCAGTGGGTGAGTCCGCCTATAATAGCAAAGACTGCCCCTATTGATAGCACATAGTGGAAGTGTGCTACTACGTAGTAGGTGTCATGTAGGACAATGTCTAGAGAGGAGTTTGCTAGGATAATTCCTGTTATTCCCCCGACAGTGAAAAGAAAGATAAATCCGAGGGCTCAGTAGATAGGGGTTTGTCATTTAATTTGGCCTCCGGTCAAGGTAGCTAATCATCCGAATACTTTAATTCCAGTAGGAATTGCAATAATTATTGTGGCTGCTGTGAAATAGGCTCGGCTGTCAATGTCTAGTCCTACGGTGAATATATGGTGGGCCCATACAACGAAGCCGAGGATGGCGATTGATATTATTGCTCAGATTATGCTTGTGTATCCAAATGTGTTCTTTTTTCCAGTGTAGAAAGTAATAATGCTTGATACGATGCCAAATCCGGGTAAAATAAGAATATAAACTTCTGGGTGACCAAAGAATCAGAATAGGTGTTGGAATAGAATTGGGTCTCCACCCCCGCATGGGTCGAAGAATGATGTATTGAGATTTCGGTCAGTGAGGAGTATAGTGATTGCTGCAGCTAGCACAGGAAGGGCAAGGAGAAGTATAATGGCTGTAATTAAGACTGACCACACAAATAAGGGGATATTAAATATTGGTATTGATTTAGGTTTTATGTTGATGCATGTTGTGATAAAATTAATTGCCCCCAGGATGGAGGAAGCGCCTGCTAGATGTAAGGAAAAGATAGCAAGGTCTACTGAAGGACCAGAGTGGACTAAGTTTCCTGAGAGGGGTGGGTAGACAGTCCACCCGGTCCCTGCTCCGGCTTCCACGTAGGAGGAGGATAGGAGGAGTAGTAGTGCTGGTGGGAGTAGTCAGAAACTTATGTTGTTTATGCGTGGGAAGGCTATATCTGGGGCTCCAATTATTAGTGGGATAAGTCAGTTGCCAAACCCACCGATTATAATAGGTATAACTATAAAGAAGATTATAATGAAGGCATGGGCAGTGACTAGAACATTAAAGATTTGGTCGCTGCCGAGTAGTGAGCCTGGTTGGGTTAGTTCTATTCGTATTAAAATGCTGAGGCAGGCCCCGACTAGGCCGGACCATGCCCCAAAAAGTAAGTAAAGGGTTCCAATATCTTTGTGGTTAGTCGAAAATAGTCAACGAGTGATGAACACAGGTAGTATGGCTGATAAAAGCGGTAATCTGTAAAATTACGAATAGGGCATCCTTGCTATCAAGCCCCAAGGTGTGTTTAACATGTCGGACTGCAAATCCGAAGTCGGCAGCTGCCCGGGGTTTCTCCGTTTTTCTTTTCCGCTAAAAAACGGAGAAGCTGGATCAAAGTCCGCCGGCTTGGACAACTAGCTGTTAATTAGTTTTTGTGGGATCGAGGCCCGCTGATCTAGAGAGCTTTAGTTTAATTAAAATTTCTGTGTTGCAAGCAGTAGATGTAGTGTTGTCTGCAAGCTCTACAGAAACTAAAGCAGTCTTTTTTGGGGGCTTTGAAGGCTCCTAGTTTAGTATAACTTAAGTTTCTATATGTTTGGTGTTAGTGGGAGGATAAGGGCTGTGGTTATGGTTAGTGTGGAGATTATTATTGGGTAATTTTTGTTTGGTGTTCGTCATTTTATGGGTGTGAGTGTGGTGTGTGGTGGTAGAGTTATTGAGGATATGTACATTAGTTGTATGTAGACGTATAGGCTGAGTAGAGATGTTATGGCTATTAGTGTGGCTTCTGGGATTATGTTGTTGGAGGTTATATTGTCTAAGATAAGTCATTTTGGTATGAATCCTGATAGGGGGGGAAGTCCCCCTAGAGAGAGTATTGTTGTTGATAGGGCTATTATGGTGTGGGGTGTGTTTGTTCACATGATTCCTAGGTCTTTGATATTTATTGATAGTGTTTTGTTTATTAGTAAGAGTGTTGGGATGGTGGCTGTTGTGTAGACTAAGAAAGTGAGGGAGGAGATGTTGGGTGCTGTTGTAAGTGTGGCTAAAATTCACCCAGTGTGGGCAACTGATGAGAAGGCTATTAGTTTTCGTAGTTGGGTTTGGTTCATGCTACCAAGGCCGCCTACTGTGATTGATAGAATCGCGGATGTAAGTGTTAAAGTGTTGTTAGTTTTGTTGTGGGTTGTTAGTAGGATTATTAATGGGGCGATTTTTTGTCAGGTTAAAATGGTGAGGGTGGTTAAGGTTGTTGTGCCTTGTGATACTTCTGGGAGTCAGAAGTGGAATGGTGCGGCTGCTATTTTTATTAAGAGTGACAGGGTGATGATGGTGGTTGTTGTGGGTCCGGTTGTGAGATTAATATCCCAGTTTGAGGTGTTGAGGGCGTTTATTGTGGTTGCAAATAGTAGGGCTGTAGAGGCTAGAGTTTGGGTTAGGTAGTATTTTGTTGCTGCTTCTGTGGAGCGTGGGTGGTTTGGTTTTGAGATGAGGGGGATTATGGACAGGGTGTTGATTTCTAGGCAGGTTCAGGTTATTAATCAGTGTGATGTGGATGTGATTAGGGCGGTGCTCAGGGTGATGCTTGTTGTGATGATCAGTCAGGATATTAGGTTAATTAGTAAGGGCCTTGTATGGCATTTTCGGGGTATGGGCCCGGTAGCTTAGTTAGCTGACCTTACTTAGAAGATAGTATAGGGGTAGTACGGAAAGTTTTGGGCTTTCTGGTCTAAGTTCGATTCTTAGTTTTCTAGGTATTAAGGAGATGATTTGAACATCTGTAGTGAGGTTTTAAGCCTTTTGCATGACCGGGCTTTGCTACCTTAATGTTATGCAGGGCACTTTTGGAGTTTGAAATCTTTCTGAGAAAAATAAAGTAGAAATTCCGGTCATGATAAATGTGACCCAGAATTATATGAAAAATAATTTTGAGGTTCTGCCATCTGTATGGTGGAATTAAAATTTTATAATAAAAATTCGGGAAAGATTATTATAATGGGTGAAAACTTCAGTATTGTGCAGGGCACTTTTGGAGTTTGAAATCTTTCTGAGAAAAATAAAGTAGAAATTCCGGTCATGATAAATGTGACCCAGAATTATATGAAAAATAATTTTGAGGTTCTGCCATCTGTATGGTGGAATTAAAATTTTATAATAAAAATTCGGGAAAGATTATTATAATGGGTGAAAACTTCAGTATTGTGCAGGGCACTTTTGGAGTTTGAAATCTTTCTGAGAAAAATAAAGTAGAAATTCCGGTCATGATAAATGTGACCCAGAATTATATGAAAAATAATTTTGAGGTTCTGCCATCTGTATGGTGGAATTAAAATTTTATAATAAAAATTCGGGAAAGATTATTATAATGGGTGAAAACTTCAGTATTGTGCAGGGCACTTTTGGAGTTTGAAATCTTTCTGAGAAAAATAAAGTAGAAATTCCGGTCATGATAAATGTGACCCAGAATTATATGAAAAATAATTTTGAGGTTCTGCCATCTGTATGGTGGAATTAAAATTTTATAATAAAAATTCGGGAAAGATTATTATAATGGGTGAAAACTTCAGTATTGTGCACGGCCATGGTTACTAATAATAGATAGACGAAGATAACATGGAAATTTAGGGTAATGAGGAAGGACAATCGATGTAATTGACCGGGAATTGCATAATATTAATTTTTATAGGATTTTGGCTTTTTAGGCGTGAGGCAAATCATTAATGTATGATTATACATAGTGAAATAAAGGATAATAATTAAGGATTACATTATGGGCGAATCCGGGGCAAAACCGTGGGGGGGGGAAGGGGGGGGGTCTAGAGGACTATTTTTTGCCAAAGAGTAGTTTAAGTCTAAAATGCCGGCTTTGGGGGGCGGGAAAGAAGTTTCCGTGTCTACTCTATCAGTGTAGTCCTTAGCTCAGGCACGCCCCCATTGTGGTGGTATACCGCATAGTGCGGTGTTGGTGGAGAAGTTTAGTATACACATGGCTAGGGTGAGTGGAAGGTATTGTTTTCATAGTAGGTGTATGAGTTGGTCATATCGGAATCGTGGGTATGAGGCTCGGATTCATAGGAATATAGTGGTAAGGGCTGTTGTTTTAATTATGAGGTTGATAGTGAATAGTTGTGGGTTGATTGTGCCCGGGTTGAAGAATATTGTGGCTGATAGGGTGTTTATTAATAGGATGTTGGTATATTCTGCTAGGAATAGGAGTGCAAATGGTCCGGCTGAAAATTCTACATTAAACCCAGAAACTAATTCTGATTCGCCCTCTGTGAGGTCAAATGGGGATCGGTTGGTTTCTGCTAGGGTGGATGTGAACCATATTATGGCTAGTGGTCATGATGAGAATAGGAGTCATATGTGTTCTTGTGTTTCTGTGAATGAAAGGAGGGAATAGCCACCCGATATGGTGGCTATTGAGATAATGATTAGTCCTAGTGTTACTTCGTATGAAATGATTTGGGCTACGGCTCGTATGGCCCCTAAGAGGGGGTATTTAGAGTTAGAGGATCACCCCGATCATAGAATAGTATAGGTAAATATACTTGATATTGCCATAATGAATAGCAGTCCTAAGTTTATATTAGTTAGGGTTTGTGGTATAGGTATTGGTGCTCAGGATGTGAGGGCTAGTGTGAGTGCTATAATTGGTGATAGGGTGAATAGGATTGGTGAAGATATAGTTGGTTTTGTTGCTTCTTTTGTAATAAGTTTTAAGCCGTCTGCAATGGGTTGTAGCAGTCCTATGGGGCCTACTAAGTTTGGTCCTTTGCGGTGTTGTATGTATCCTAGGAGTTTTCGTTCGAGGAGGGTAAGAAATGCTACAGCGATGAGGATGGATAGTACATATAGGAGGGAGTTAATGGTGTTGAGTATGGCTATAGGAATGATTAAGGGGGGTCCTTAATAACCTTATCTTGGTTAATGGGGTCATGTGGTAGTAAGAGTTGTTAGAGCGTGCTTTTAGCATTGGCTTTGTTTTATCGGTCCTTTCGTACTGGATAAGAGCATGTCATAGATAGAAACCGACCTGGATTACTCCGGTCTGAACTCAGATCACGTAGGACTATTGATCGTTGAACAAACGAACCCTTAATAGCGTCTGCACCATTAGGATGTCCTGATCCAACATCGAGGTCGTAAACCCTCTTTTTGATATGGGCTCTTGAAGAGGATTGCGCTGTTATCCCTGGAGTAACTTGGTTCAATTATCAGCTTTGCTGGGTCGTTAATTGGCTCGTAGGCCTGAGGTGTAGTATGATGTAGTCATGTATTGGAAGTTCTTTTTTTTTCCAAGGTCGCCCCAACCGAAAGTAGGTATTATAGGGTTTAATAGTTTAGTTAAAGCTTCACAGGGTCTTCTGGTCTTATGGTTTAATTCTAGCTTTTTTACTAGGAGATCAGTTTAATTGATTTATTATAAGAGACAGTTAGATTCTCATTTTGCCTTTCATACAGGTCTATAATTAGTAGACAAGTGATTATGCTACCTTTGCACGGTTAGGGTACCGCGGCCGTTTAATGTTCACTGGGCAGGCGTTGCCTTTAATATTGGTTAGTCTAAAGGTTATGTTTTTGTTAAACAGTTGGAATCTTTGTTTGCCGAGTTCCTTTTATAATAGTTAATCTTTCTTTTTAATGCGCCTGTGTTGGGGTAACAGTGGGGTTTAAGTTGTGTATTGTTTGGTTGATGCCTGATGTGGTCTGTTAATGGCTAATGGTTGGTCCGGTTTTAGTGGAAAGGTGCATGAAGAGAGGTTGTCTTATTATTAGTTCTAGCATAATAGTACCCATTGTTATGGGTCTACCTTTAGTTGATTTGAAGTTTAAAACTGGTGTTGGGATTGGTTTAGGAATTCTTTAACGATATTTTGTTAGGTGGCTGCTTTAAGGTCTACTGGTTGGGGGTTGGTTTATCCTCTCAAATTCAGGTTGTATCCTGTTTCAATAGGGCTGAACCCCTATTGATTTTCCACAGGGGAGAATGTGTTCTTGTTGGTTCTGTGGTTGAACTTATATTCTATTTAGGGTAGCCAGCTATCTCCAGATTCGATAGGCGTTTCACTTCTACTTTTAAGTCTTCCCACTCTTTTGCCACAGAGAAGGGTAAGCTCTTTCGGCTGCTTGAAAGTAGCTCATCTGGTTTCGGGGTGGAGGCTATGATTCTTCTTGTCTTTGATTTCTTGCTAGACCATGATGCGAAAGGTACAAGGGTTAATCTTTGCTGTTCATTGCTTATTTATTTCCCTTGCGGTACTGGTTGTATTTACTGTTCGATCTCATCTACTAAGTTAGTCAAATGTTTTGTTTATCTATTGGTGTATGATTGTGCGTTATTGTTGGCTCAAAAAGATTATGTAATGTCTTTCGGTTGTAGGCCGAATGCTTTTTGTAAGCTACTTTTTGTTTCTAAGCGCACTTTCCAGTACGCTTACCATGTTACGACTTGCCCTGGTTGGTATGTGTGTAGTTATTATAAATGTGAAATTTTGGTAGCAGGGATGACGGGCGGTGTGTGCGCACCCCATTGCGCTGGTTTCAATTAAGTGTTTTGTCTTTAATATACTGCTAAATCCGCCTTCAATTGTTTTTTCAAAGTTTAATTCGTATGTTCTGAGTAGAAAATGTAGCCCATCTTGTTCCTACCCATTAGTTACACCTTGACCTGTCGTGTTAGTGATAAGCTGTTTGGCTCACTTTTATTCTCTCAGGAGGTGGGCTGGCGACGGCGGTATATAGACTGGTAGGCTATGGTAGGTGGGGTTAATCGTGGGGTATCGTTTATTAGACAGGCTCCTCTAGGTTGTTGTGGGGTACCGTCAAGTCTTTTAAATTTTAAGTTGTAACTCGTAGTTATTTGGCGAACAATGGGTTATTTAATTGTTATGTTAAGGCTAGGCATAGTAAGGTATCTAATCTTAGTTTGTATCCTAGCTTTCACGAGTGGAAGGTGTATTTTATTAGGTGAAGTTATTGTTGCTTATGGCTTTTTACAGCCTAGCTTATTTTCGTTTCTAATATGGGACAATTTATTTAGTCGTGTTTTACGCCGTTTAGTATTATTTTGGGTCTGTCGTGTAACCGCGGTCGCTGGCACGGAGATTAACCGGCCCTTGGGTCCCTTACTAGGTCGAGCTTTCGCTTATAGCCTAATATTAACTACTGCTGTATGCCCGTGGGGGTGTGGCTTGAAGTGGCTTGGTGTTGTTGGCTTGTGTTGCCTGATACCGGCTCCGGCCCTGTGGGGGGGGGCTATTTCACTGTGATGGTGAGGCTTGCATGTATAATTAGGGGAAGAAGTAATAGGGGATTTAAGACCAAGATCTTGTGTTAGTAGGTTGAGAAACCGTCTCGGCATTTTCAGTGCCGTGCTTTAGTGTAAGCTATGGTAAC